CCATTCAGACTCGCTTTCGCTTGGGCTACGAACGAAACTTCTTAACCCTGCCACTCGCTATAAGTCGCCGGCTCATTCTTCAACAGGCACGCGGTCAGGCTCTGCACCCTCCCACTGCTTGTCAGCTGACGGTTTCATGTTCTATTTCACTCCCCTACGGGGGTTCTTTTCACCTTTCCCTCGCGGTACTATTTCACTATCGGTGACTCAGGAATATTTAGCCTTACGAGGTGGTCCTCGCAGATTCACACGGGATTCCACGTGCCCCATGCTACTCGGGATTAGACATCGCGTCTTTCTGCTTTGCAGACTACACTACTTCGTAGATTGTAGACTGCTTTTTAGCAGTTTTCGAAAAACTCGTTATTCACTACTGGACTTTCACCATCTATGGTGCAGGATTCAGCTGCTTCGTGTTTTTATGCGCATATGTGATTTATCATAGATATTAGCAACATATGAGCTCGTTTTTCTTATCATTCTTCCCTCTCTAACACAATCTAAAGATTGTGTAGATTACTGCTCCGCAGACTAACACGATCTTTAGATCGTGTAAGTTACAATCGAAGATTGTAACCAATCAAAGATTGTAATCATACTTCCCCTCATACTTCCCCTCATACTTCGGGTATGAAGGGTTAGAAGAGTATGAAGAATAAAATGTCTTCCCACTACCCCAACCTGATCGATTGGTTTAGGCTGTTCCCGTTTCGCTCGCCGCTACTACGAGAATCGCGTTTGCTTTCTTTTCCTCTGGCTACTAAGATGTTTCAGTTCACCAGGTTGTCTCTTTCCTAACTATGAATTGTATAGGTAGTTCTAGAGGTTGCCCTATTCGGGAATCTCCGGATCAAAGCTTGTTGCCAGCTCCCCGAAGCGTTTCGCCGGTACCTGCGCCCTTCTTCGTCTCTGAGTCCCTAGGTCTCCACCGTGAGCCTTCGTTTATTTGACCATAAACATTATAACAAAAAAAATACATCTCACATCCAACATATCGGTCTCACATCGAAGATGGTATCAATCAAAGATTGATACCTACACAATCTTTAGATTGTGTTAGTGAGTGAAATATCGAAGATATGAGATTCATCCCACTTTCTATGCCTTCAGATTTCGGGTCATAAAAGTGGTGGAAGTAAGCGGATTCGAACCGCTGACATTTGCCTTGCAAAGGCAACGCTCTACCAACTGAGCTATACTCCCTTCTGACTGTTTTGACTCCTTCGACCCGAAATAGAATTGGTGGACCATGTTGAACTTGAATCAACGACCTTACGCTTATCAAGCGTACGCTCTAACCGACTGAGCTAATGGTCCGTGATGCACTAGAGCGAGGCTCTAGTGCATGCATTTGATATGAGATATATATATACGTCATATGTGTGATTGGTATATACCGAGGTATATACCTACAAAACCGCTTTATGAGGTTTTGTAACAAAACGCTCCTCGTATAGATGTAATATCATAGATATCAGCGACATACGAGAAAGTCTTATCCTTATGAAGGAGGTGATCCATCCCCACCTTCCAGTAGGGATACCTTGTTACGACTTCACCCTGGTCACGAGCACTGCCTTAGGCGTCCTCCCCCTTGCGGTTAGAGTAACGATTTAGGGCAGAACCAGCTCCCGTGGTGTGACGGGCGGTGTGTACAAGATCCGGGAACGTATTCACCGCCATATAGCTGACTGGCGATTACTAGCAATTCCGGCTTCATGCAGGCGAGTTGCAGCCTGCAATCCGAACTGAGGCCGAGTTTGACAGATTCGCTTGCTCTCGCGAGGTCGCTTCCGATTGTCTCGGCCATTGTATTACGCGTGTAGCCCAGGACGTAAGGGGCATGCTGACTTGACGTCATCCTCTCCTTCCTCCGGCTTGCACCGGCAGTCTCTCTAGAGTCCCTGATGGCAACTAGAGACGAGGGTTGCGCTCGTTGCGAGACTTAACTCTACGCCTTACGGTACGAGCTGACGACAGCCATGCACCACCTGTGTCCGAGTTCCTTCGCAGGCACTTCTCCATCTCTGAAGAATTCTCGGCATGTCAATCCCTGGTAAGGTTCTTCGCGTTGCATCGAATTAAACCGCATAATCCACTGCTTGTGCGGATCCCCGTCAATTCCTTTGAGTTTCACTCTTGCGAGCATACTCCCCAGGCGGGATACTTAACGCGTTAGCTACAGCACTGTTTTTGACAGCACTTAGTATCCATCGTTTACGGCTAGGACTACTAGGGTATCTAATCCTATTCGCTCCCCTAGCTATCGTCTCTCAGTGTCAGTCACGGCCTAGTAGAGCGCCTTCGCCACTGGTGTTCTTCCCGATCTCTGTGCATTTCACTGCTTCACCGGGAATTCCCTCTACCCCTACCGTACTCTAGCCTCCGAGTTCTCCACTGCCTGTCCAAGGTTGAGCCCTGGGATTTGACAGTAGACTTCGGAAACCACCTACAGACGCTTTACGCCCAATCATTCCGGATAACGCTTGCGCCGTCTGTATTACCGCGGCTGCTGGCACAGACTTAGCCGGCGCTTATTCCTCAGATACCGTCAGATCTTCTTCTCTGAGAAAAGAAGTTTACGACCCACGGGCCTTCTTCCTTCACGCGGTATTGCTCCGTCAGGCTTTCGCCCATTGCGGAAAATTCCTCACTGCTGCCTCCCGTAGGAGTCTGGGCCGTGTCTCAGTCCCAGTGTGGCTGATCATCCTCTCAGACCAGCTACTGATCGTCGCCTTGGGGAGCCATTACCTCCACCAACTAGCTAATCAGACGCAAGCCTCTCTCTTGGCGGTTGTTCACCGTTTAGCTCCTCAGCATTATGGGGTATTAGCAGCGGTTTCCCAATGTTATCCCCCTCCAAAAGGTAAGTTCTTACGCGTTACGCACCCGTCCGCCACTGCAGTTCACGTGAAATTACTCCCACACGAACCTCGTACGACTTGCATGTGTTAAGCACACCGCCAGCGTTCATCCTGAGCCAGGATCAAACTCTCCAAAAATATGTTTACATTTTTTAACAATAACACGTTTTATCACTAACACGAGATTTCTCTCGTGTAGGTATCGATCGAAGATCGAGACCATTATCGATGTGAGAATTTCATTCGTTCGCTTTTGTTATTTTTGTACATTCCTAGATTAATACTTTAACAAATATTTTTTTTTTGTCAAGATTTTATTTCTGCCCAGAAGCCTTTCTTTTTGTTCCTATAAAATGTTTTTGTTTTTCAGGAGGCGCTCCTCACTAACACAATCTAAAGATTGTGTAGGTTACTGCTTCGCAGACAATCGAAGATCGATACCATCGATCTAATATCATGGATATGAGCAAGATGAGATCCCTTTGGCGTGAGTTTAATTATGCGCATACGCATATGAGAGCCATATATGTATGAGAGCCATATATGCATGCTTTTATATGCATATGTCTCTTATTTATTTTTATTTAATAAAAAGCATATATGCATAAAAGCATATGCGTCTTATTGACGCAAACATAATGCATAGATGTGTTACGTCTCTCATTAAGGCATTCATAGAGAGACATATATGTCTCTCATTGCTTTTATTGCATATGCATATATGCATATATGTTAGATGTTATATCTCTCATAAGGTCAAAAAGAAGACGCACGACATGATAAAAATAAAAGCATATTCGAGACATATGGATTTGTCATTCATTTTTTATTAATTTGTCGCATAAAAACACCCTACTAAACTTTTTTTATGATACGAGACCCCCCTTGCAAAAAAATCTATTTTTTGGTATATGTTATAGTACCAAGCATTTCATAAATGCATGTTTAATCTCATAGAGATTCGGAGAGTTAAAAATAAAATATATAAAAAATAATTATGACTGCAATTCTTGAACGTCGTGAAGCTTCTAGCCTGTGGGCTCGTTTTTGTGAGTGGGTAACTTCTACTGAAAACCGTCTATACATCGGATGGTTCGGTACTATCATGATCCCAACTCTATTAACTGCTACTTCAGTATTCATCATCGCTTTCGTTGCTGCTCCTCCAGTTGACATCGATGGTATCCGTGAACCAGTTTCAGGTTCTTTATTATACGGTAACAACATCATCTCTGGTGCTGTTATCCCAACTTCAAACGCTATCGGTTTACACTTCTACCCTATTTGGGAAGCTGCTTCTTTAGACGAGTGGTTATACAACGGTGGTCCTTACCAACTTATCGTTTGCCACTTCCTTTTAGGTGTTTGCTGCTACATGGGTCGTGAGTGGGAATTATCTTACCGTTTAGGTATGCGTCCTTGGATCGCTGTAGCTTACTCAGCTCCAGTTGCTGCTGCAATGGCTGTATTCCTAATCTACCCTATCGGACAAGGTTCTTTCTCTGACGGTATGCCTTTAGGTATCTCTGGTACTTTCAACTTCATGAAATAAATTAACAATTAGATAATCGAAATCGAGAATCTAATTTTACGATCGTGACTTCTAGTTTCACAAAACTAGTCGAATAATCGGGTGAATTGATGGGAATTTAAAGTGCGAATAGATTTCGAAAATAATCGAAAATATAAGAGCCAAATGCGATTCGAGTGGAAAAGGGATAGGCATCCATCAAACTAGAATGATTTCGATTCGCATGTGTTTTTTCGTGCTTCGGTATTTAAATTCAACTTAATGTTCTAAAAAAGGGAAGAAATAGAAAATAGAATAATGTTGAAAATACTTCCATTTATGTTATAATATATATAATAAATTATTTCACAAATGAAGGAAAACTTTTACCATGAACCGAAAATTAACCGAAGCGGATTTACAACAAATCGCAAAAGAGCGAAATCATACAATTCTAAGTACTGAAGGATATGTCAATATTCATAGTTTAATTCGAGTCGAGTGTCACACTTGTAGTTTTATCTGGCAACCCACTGCTCACGCATATAAAAATGCTAAAAAGACAGGTTGTCCTGAATGCAAAAAAGCAGTTTGTTCTAAAACTCATAAAAATAAAGTCGTGAGCGAGAGCACTAGACGACTTATCGGTGAAAAAGCGAGTCAAAGAAAAGGTTCTTTGACCGGTCGAGTCGGTGAGCTTCACCCGAGTTATAAAGGAGGGAGCGGTCGAGATTTTAAAAATCCGAGCAATTTAGATTATGCTTGGAAAACCGCCGTACGTAAAAGATGTCATTTTCAATGCATCATAACTGGCAAACGTTATATCAGAAACTTGCCAGAAAATACGAAACAATTTGCTTGCCATCATCTTTACTCGTTCGATATATATCCAGATCTCCGCTATGAGCCTAAAAATGGCGTTTATCTCCATTTTAAAACACATAGCTTATTTCACAAACTTTATGGTTTCGGCAGAAATACCGAAGAGCAATTCGCTGATTTTTGTTTCAAATATTACGATCTCGATTGGCATCTTATTAAAACTCATTTGAATGACGACATTTGAATTTTCGATTGAAATTTGCACTAAGATAATCATCAGCCAATCGTCATTTGCTTTTATGAGCAATCTGACGAAGGTTCAGAGACTAGAAGGCGAAATAATCCTTCCACGAGTTCCCGAGAGCTCTATTCAGTAGAGCTCATGATATAGTCCGACACTCCTTGGAAACGAGGAGAGTGAGAGATAAAGAGCTCTCACATAACAGATAGGATCGTATTCCAAGCTGAGCATTAACCACACATTAACCACATCAGATGTAGTGCTCAATAAACCATGTGAATTGCTGGAAAGCGTCATTAAACAAATTCGATTCGGTATACGACTTTAACACAAGTTCAGTAGTCGTATGTAGTCATATAGAATGATATGAGTCAAAGAATGTCATGTTGAGCTTAACATGTTATTGATTCGCAAATAAAAATAGAATATATTAGTAAGTGGTTGTTATAATAATATAAATTTTCATTAAAATTAAAAAACAAACATGCCCTATAAACTTCCAATCAGTTACGCGATACAAAAACATAAAGCCGTAGAACTCAAAGCTAAACAACTGGGACATGTGATCGAATATGGTGAATATCAAGTGTTCAGCGACGAAACGATTTTAAATGGCGAACTGCGGTCTGCTTTGCAGTCTGCGGAGTCATATACACAAAATCAAATCAGGTCAGAACGCGAAGCTTTATTGAAAATTCGTTGTAATGCACATTCTAGTGCCGATGCAGAGCCAATAGAGACAACTTATCATAATTATTTACGAGCAAGGACGGGTTTGCCTTGTTGCGGCAAACAACGTGTGTCGCAAAAATTGCAACATCGTGTTTTTTCAGAAGAATCCAGACAAAAGCTGTCTATTTCTATGAAACAGGTTTGGGCAACTAAACCAAGAGCGAAGGATCCGCGCGATTCTATTAATTATGATTTGTGGCGAAAAAAAGCTCAGCAACTAGGAGATTATAAATGTGCCATCACTGGTACGAGACCGCTCAATTTAGCTGTGCATCACTTGTATTCGATGAGCCATTTTCCATCTATCATGTATGATGCAGACAATTCTGTGCTTTTAGATCGTGAAATTCACAAAGAATTTCATAGTATTTGGCATTATAGAACTCCAAATACCATCGATCAATTCATGCAATTTTTAGATTATATATTGTCGAACCCAGAATTTAGGCACAGAGTTTTTTCTAAGGCAGTTGCTCGTCCTGTACGCAAAATCAAAGCCGAAACGAGTGACAATATAGAGAATCTATACGATTCTTCTGACTTATCTCATACGACATCAGTACATATACCGCAATCGCAATCAATCGAGACGACAATCAGCAGCCAATCGTCAGAGGAATCTGACGACGGTTCAGAGACTAGAGTGTACGATCCAGAAAGGATCAAGAGACTCCACGAGCGCATGGCTCAATTACGTGAGACTCTTTATTCGCAATTGACATCTGACGAAAAAGCATCTATCAGTGAGGCGATTTTCGTGAGTGAACATCAATTAGTGAGCGAAGATGATTCCACGTGATTTTGATGATATAGTCCGACACTCCAAGCATTTTTGCGAACGTTTTGGAGAGTATAGGATAAAAAGCCTATACATAACAGATGAACATCCTTATGCACCCATTCCACATGTTAGGTGTTGCTGGTGTATTTGGTGGTTCATTATTCTCTGCTATGCACGGTTCATTAGTAACTTCATCTCTAATCCGTGAAACTACAGAAAACGAATCTGCTAACGAAGGTTACAAATTCGGACAAGAAGAAGAAACTTATAACATTGTAGCTGCTCACGGTTACTTCGGTCGTCTAATCTTCCAATACGCTTCTTTCAACAACTCTCGTTCATTACACTTCTTCTTAGCTGCTTGGCCAGTTGTTGGTATCTGGTTCACTGCTTTAGGTTTATCAACTATGGCATTCAACTTAAACGGATTCAACTTCAACCAATCAGTAGTAGACTCACAAGGTCGTGTACTAAACACTTGGGCTGACATCATCAACCGTGCTAACTTAGGTATAAATAGCAATAGATAGAAATCCATAGACATTGCTGTCTACGAATTTCTATACTTCTGTACCAATCTATAGAAATATAGATTTAAAAATTGGGTGAATTGCAAGAAATCTAATCTATGTCTGAAATAAATTTCAGATTAAAGACTTCTTTCAAAACAAAATCTTCGATTGTTTTTAAGAATATAAAATGACAACTTGCAGCGAAATCAAACAGGAATAAAATGAGTCTACAAACTCTTTTCAAAAGTTTGATACGTTCAGAGACTAAAAGGTGAGATCCAACAATAATCCTTTAATTATTTCAATAATTAGCGCCCAATAAGCTTTTCAAATAAAAAATATAAATATCAAATATATGACGCAAAAGTAAATAATAAATAGCACAACAATATTCAATTAAAAAAGTGCAAAATCAACGAAAAGCTTAATGACATAGTCCAAACTCTAAAGAAATTCAGAGCTTTTTACTGGGAAGTAATGCACGAACGTAACGCTCACAACTTCCCTCTTGACTTAGCTTCTGTTGAAGCTCCTTCAGTAAACGCTTAATTCTTCCTAATATAGGCGGATAATACGTTTATTGATTTTTCAGTGGTAGGATGGATTCGAATTCCGTCCTACTAAAAACATATATAGGTATAGTCTAGAATGCGTTTCTATGATTACAATCTTCGATTGTAATCTACACAATCTAAAGATTGTGTTAGAAAAGCATATATGCATGTCTCTGATCTGAGACTCACCTATAAAGCGAATGGCCTTCGGTCTCAGTTTTCATTAACACACGCATCACGACGAAATCCCTTTGGCATTGGGCGTGTAATGTACTCCAAAGGAGTAGTGAGGTACATATATGTCCTCTGCTCGAATCCCTTCGGTCAGAATGAAATGTATCTACCGAAGGGATTCGACCATAGGTCGAACCGTCACTATTCCGACCTTTGGTTGGAGTTCATTACACGCCCAATCCTAATAAAAACAAATGGCATTGGGCGTGTAATACTATTCCTGTTGTCCCCCTTTGGCCTTTGGTTCGAACTGCACTACTTCGTAGACCGCAGACTGCTTCGCAGACTGCTTCGCAGACTGCTTCGCAGACTGCTTCGCAGACTGCTTCGCAGACTGCTTCGCAGACTGCTTCGCAGACTGCTTCGCAGACTGCTTCGCAGACTGCTTCGCAGACTGCTTCGCAGACTGCTTTCGCAGACTGCTTCGCAGACTGCTTCGCAGACTGCTTCGCAGACTGCTTCGCAGACTGCTTCGCAGACTGCTTCGCAGACTGCTTCGCAGACTGCTTCGCAGACTGCTTCGCAGACTGCTTCGCAGACTGCTTCGCAGACTGCTTCGCAGACTGCTTCGCAGACCAAAGGATTGGGCGTGTAATGAGCTGCACTGCACTGCGGAGCAGACTGCACTACTTCGTAGACCGCAGATCGCAGACCGCAGACTCCAACCAAAGGTCGAAGTAGTCAGGTCTCATCAAAAATGAGATCCCTCCGGAATAGTAAGCTTCGACCTGGGGTCGAATCCCTTCGGAGTAGTGACGGTCTCTGACACAATCTAAAGATTGTGTAGGTTACTGCGGTCTGCGATCTACGAAGCAGTGCAGTCTGCCCTCTAACACAATCTAAAGATTGTGTTAGAGGGCAGTGCAGTGCAGTGCAGACAATCAAAGATTGATACCATATATCTAATATATACATATATGCATTAGCGAGATGACATCCCTTCGGAATAGTCAGAATGAAATGTATAGATAGAGTAGTGACGGTGTCATCGATCTAATATCATAGATATTAGCAACACGAGATGCCTGACGGCCTTTGGTATAGTTGTGCCTTTGGCATTGGGCGTGTAATACTATACATTTCACTCTGACTACTCCGAAGGGATCCGATCATAGATCGGACCGTCACTACTTCTTCGAAGTAGTCAGAATGATATGTATAGTATTACACGCCCAATGCCAAAGGCAAGACTCGAATTCCAAAGGAGTAGTTAGAGAAACATATATGCATGTGCATAATTAAATTCATAGATATTGGATTGGTTCCTCATTTGGTCTATTATTGACATTGGGCTATTAATGGATATCTCATCTCGAAGATATGAGCACGTTCATGCATATATATCGCTCCAATATATTTTCAAAATATATCTTCGATCTGAGGCATATCTCATATCTTCGATCTGAGGCATATCTCATATCTTCGATCTGAGGCATATCTCATATCTTCGATCTGAGAAGATATATATACATATATATGATGCATCCATATGTCTCGGATATATGATACCAAATGGCGCAATTAGGGACATCTCTTTCACATTTGTTTGATAGAGACAATCATACATTTATACATCTATACAGCTATATATCTATATATCTACGCATCTATATATCTACTCATCTATGTCTCTGAATGCATGTATGTGTTTTATACATTGGTTTCTTCTATTCAGTTTTTGCCATACGTTGTTTTTCATATGCTCTTTTTTTTTCGTATTGTATTCGATCGTATTCACTGGATTCGTAGTCGCTTCCTTGGAGAGCGTGGATACACATTCGGGGCGTCTCACATACACATATTCGGTTCGTTCTCACTGGATTCTTAGTCGTTGGATTCGTTCTCACTGGATTCTTAGTCGCTGGGTTCATAGTCGCTTGTCTGGCATTTAAAGGGCGTAGATTCACTTCCCTCGTCCGCTTTCTCTCAGCTGCTTTCTCTCGTCGTGTTTGTGGGTCGTATCTGTGGATCGTGTCTGTGGATCGTGTCTGTGGATCGTGTCTGTGGAATGCCGTTTCTCTCATCCGCTTTCTCTCGTGCTGTTTGTGCAATGCCTTTTGTCTGCTGAGTTTCGTAGAATGCTGTTTGTGCAATGCCTTTCTCTCGTGAGTTTCGTCGCCTCACACGCTCACTTCTCGCTGATTCTA